AATGGGCTGTTACTATCTTTACTTTATAGATATTGAGGAAGACCAGACTTTTTTTTTATTTCTTTCCCTCTTTACTATTCAAAGAAGAAGTCGTTTTGTTAAGTTTATACGCACTTTGTATGAGAAATGATATAGAGATTGTGGTTGTCTAACGAGAGGCTGTGCAATGATAAGATCTTGCTTCGGGCGGGTCACATATTGGGCAATTTGCTTTCTAATTTGAAAAAGGCGATTTATGCTTTATCGACTTATTTCACATCATGGTTCGGGCGTTCAAAATCGGTGAGGCTTCCTCTTTCTTATTAGTAAAAGGAAAGGGATTAGAATCCTAAGATAAGAATTATTTCAGATTGATCGGAACAAATAGATGCAGCAAATCGGGTGTTATGTCAATGCCATACAATATATGTAATTTATATACACATATATACATATATGAAGTATGAAGAGAATATTGTAGATTGATCTATATAAACTTAAGCCTTTATCTTTATTCTAGATTACAACTTTATAGGCTGACTAAGTTTATAGACTAAGAGATAGATAGTATGGTAGAAAGATTCATCTATTTCTTTCTACCATACTATCTATCTCTTAGAATACTACCCATTATAGTCCGCTCATTTCATTTAAGTTAAGACGTGATATTGGAATCCTTTTCATTTGACTTCGTCAATTTTTGATAAGAACTCAGAAGGAAAGTTTAATTCAATTGAATTTTCAAATTCAATTGAATTAATCATTTTGACTAACTGTTTTTACGTAAATGATAAGTAGAAAGGCGGTAGGAACTAGAATGAATAGTGCAGTAGCAATAAATGCAAGAATATTGACTTCCATAATCTTATCGGTTTTTTTACTTGGCAATAACTCGGGATTTAATCCCCTAGAGATGATAAATCTTTCGTCTGTAAATTCAATTAATTACCTCTCGATGATATCGAATCGTATTAATATTACGAATAACAATATATGATCTTTCAAATAAACCCGTCGTCGAGACTTGAATAGTATAACATAGGAAGTTCTTTTATCCATACCGAATCCAGATTTCGATTCCTGATCCAATCAATCCAAAATTCCTTTATTTATTATCCGTTTCCTTATTTTTTTTCTATAACCTACTACCTTTCGTTTTCCTTGGACAATCATTTGATAAAGGATCATCAGGTTGCCTTTCCACTTCGATTAATTACATAGTTACAAACCTAAACAAACAATAAAAGCGAAATGGAAAAAATAGGAAAGAAAAAATAATCAATAAAAACTCCTTTTTGCTTTGGGAATGAAAGTATGCCCCCCGACACCCTTTACTAGACTAGTTCATAGAAAAGGAAAAAATGAATTGATGTATTTATTGGATATTGGATCCGTCGGGACTGGCGGGGCTCGAACCCGCAGCTTCCGCCTTGACAGGGCGGTGCTCTGACCAATTGAACTACAATCCCGGGGCAATAAGGGATCTCGCAGAAAATTTGATTCTTTTTTATCTTCGTATGGGGTATTTCTGAAGAACAAGGGGGGTTATACCATCTCATGATAGATTGGCTAATTATTGGGCCGAGCTGGATTTGAACCAGCGTAGACATATTGCCAACGAATTTACAGTCCGTCCCCATTAACCACTCGGGCATCGACCCAGGAAGAATCAATTTTAGGCTTATTGTTAATCCATGATCAACTTCCTCTCGTAGTACCCTACCCCCAGGGGAATTCGAATCCCCGCTGCCTCCTTGAAAGAGAGATGTCCTAAACCACTAGACGATGGGGGCCGACTTGCTTTGCTCAACCGCCCTCATACTATGATAATAGTATCATCAGTTTTTTGAAATTGTCAATATAATGGAATGATATGATTAGATCCGAGGGATCTTTCCGTTTTTCAGAATTGTATAGAATTTCATGATTCGATGAAATATCTTGAAATTTCTTTTATGTCGAATTTACATATATGTTATGTATCAATCAAGTGAATTTTGTTTAATTTTATTTATTAATTTTGTTTATAGGGATCATCTCCTCAATAAAATAAATTTAGGGCCAGTCTTGAAACAATTCATTTTACCCTAGACTTCCTAGGCAAATCCATTTGATTATTCAAAAAAAAAATCAGTCACTAGCGACTATGAGTCTACTGCATATACTTATCTATATTATATATATAATATGTGCATATAGAGATTTTATCTACACAGTAACTTGTTCGGGAATTAAATAAAATAAGCCCTTTTAACTCAGTGGTAGAGTAACGCCATGGTAAGGCGTAAGTCATCGGTTCAAATCCGATAAGGGGCTTTTCTTTTTTTCATAAAAGTCCAGTCATAGTATTCAGAAAATAGAGGTATTTTGTTTTTATTTGGAATACAATACAAAAGGAACTTACGGGATAATACGTTATCATTATACTGAGTTAGAGTATAGTAGTTCTAGTTATAAAGTGGAACGTTTGTTCGGTAACTTTTCATGATTATGAATAATCACAAGCCACCTCTTGAATCAC